CCAATAAAAAAGCAGTTTTTGTAATTGGTACATGTTTTCTTAAACCGCCCATAAGAACCATATTCTGACTTTTATCTGGAGAATATCCAACAATAGCTTCCATCGCATGAATAATTGATCCAGATCCTAAGAACAACAATGCCTTCGAATAAGCATGAGTAATCAAATGAAATAAAGCAGCTCGATAAGACCCCATACCTAGAGCTAACATCATATAACCCAATTGAGACATTGTAGAATAAGCTAAGCTTTTCTTAATATCTTTTTGAGCAAGAGCTAAAGTGGCTCCTAAAAATAATGTTATTATACCTATCAAAGCTATTAGATTTAGAATGTAAGGTATAACTATGAAAAGAGGAAGAAGCCGAGCTACAAGAAAAATTCCTGCTGCTACCATAGTAGCGGCATGTATAAGAGCCGAAATGGGGGTAGGCCCTTCCATGGCATCAGGTAACCATACATGAAGGGGAAATTGGGCGGATTTAGCAACAGCGCCGGCAAATAATAGGGAGGCGCATAAAGTAACAAATAAAAAATTAACTTCATTATTATAAACCAAGTTATTGAATATTTCAAACAAATCCCGAAATTCGAAACTACCTGTTATCCAATAAAAACCCAAAATTCCTAATAATAAACCAAAATCCCCGACACGATTAGTTACAAACGCTTTTTGACAAGCATTCGCGGCACTGGGTCGTGTGAACCAAAAACCTATTAATAGATAAGAACACACTCCAACTAATTCCCAAAAAATATAAATTTGTATCAAATTAGAACTAGTAACTAATCCCAACATTGAAGTATTGGAAAAACTCATATAAGCAAAAAATCTCAAATATCCCTGATCATGAGACATATAATTGTCACTATAAATAAGAACCATAATTCCAACAGTAGTGATTAATATCGACATAATAGAAGTAAGTGGATCAACCAAGCAGCCAAATTCTAAAGAAAAATCATTATTGATGGTCCAAGACCATACATATTGATAGACAGAATTATTATTTATTTGCTGAATAGAAAAAAGGGCTGAAAAAACCATAACTATACTTAATAATAAAACACTAGGAAAAGCCCACATACGGCGAAGATTTTTTGTTGCCGTTGGAAAAAGTAGAAGTCCTGTTCCAATTAAGATAGGAACTGGAAGTGGAATGAAAGGTATAATCCATGAATATTGATATGTATATTCCATAAAAAAAAAAAAAAAAAAAATTATCTTAATTAATTGTTTCTGAGTCACCGGTTCTTATTTCGTTTGTGGTCGGTTAATAAAAAAAAAATTAAGATATATAAAATAAAACTTAAATAGAATTTTCTAGCCTTAATTATTCTGAATCTTTCCAAACTACTTCAAATATTTAAAATCAAGAGGTTATAATTGGTCAAATGATATAAATTCAAATGATATAAATAAGTCACTAGTGAAAAATAAATACTAATTTTATTAATACTGAATTGTTAATATTAAATTCAAATTTTTAAATAAAATTTTATGAAGATAAAAAATGAAAATTAGAATTTTCATTTTAATTATTACGTATTACAATAATTTTTTTATATCTATAGAACAAGGATAAATAATTATACCAAAAACAGTATTTGATATGAATCATAAAGCCCATAACTAAAACTATTTATTGTAATTCGGTTATTTAGAATCATTAACCAATTTGTTTTGTAACTAATTGTTTGTCTTCCATTACAATAAAAGCTATTTGTAGGAAATGCTATGATATCCAACACTTTAATTTTACGGAAAAAAAGGTGGCAAATAAAATGCCTTTAAATTATGTATTTTGTATCCTTTAACAGATTAACGACTAGTCTCATTTGATAATTAAAATTTTGTGGACTCTTTCTTCGAGCTTGAACAATTAAATTAATATTAAATTAATTAATATAATAGAAAAAATTATTAAAGTTTTTTATTTTTTAATTAAGCGGGAAAAGGGTTGGGTTATTAAACTTTTCGATTTTTTTATTACATGTATAAATGTAACACGACGAAAATAGAAAGAAAACGAAACGGACAATCTTTCTTTTTTTTTTTTTTATCAACTTCAATCTATTTGGCATAGTGTACCTTATCGTTCTTATTAATATTTTATGGGAGTTTTACCCCCCTTTTTTTTTGGAGTCTAATTTAGAGAAAAAATAGATAGAGAATAGTAAAGAACAATTGATTTTGAACAATAGATGTCTTTCACATCCAACCGAAAAACCTATTATAACTTTTTAATGGCAGTTCCAAAAAAGCGCACCTCTATTTCAAAAAAACGTATTCGTAAAAATATTTGGAAAAGGAAGGGATATAGGGCAGCATTGAAAGCTTTTTCGTTAGCGAAATCTCTTTCTACCGGGAGTTCAAAAAGTTTTTTTTGTGTAACAAATAAATAATCTGAATCGTTCTAATAACTAATAAAGTGATATAATTTTGTTTATAGTTTATTTATAAGATTTATTAATTCTAATTGATAAATAATATTTATCAATTAGAATTAATATTAACATCATAATAGTATAGTAAAAGAATAAATATGAATATATAAGATAAATTACAATATAAACAATATACATTAAAAATAAAATAAATAAAAAAGAATTAGTCTCATAATGTTTTAATTTAAACGAATATAAAATTGAATTTGTTTTACTTTAATTTGAAGCCAAATTTTTCTTTCGTTTCTGATATAGATAAGAATTCTGTTGTCTACTGAATTCTAATGGTACTTTTTTGTTTGAAAAAAGGGTAAACGCAAGCGCAAGGTTTCGCCTTTCATTTTAGTATGTTTTATCATTTTCCGGATGGGGATTATCACTTTCCCCATCGCCCTTACTCAATAATAAAAAGAATTTTTTTTTTAGTTATATTAATTTTTTTTTCGTTATATTTTTTATTTTATATTATAAAGAAGAGGTCGTTGAAACTAATTGATTAAGTTTAAAATGTTTTTTATAATCTTTTAAAACATTATTTTGGGTTTTAGAAATTATTATCACTATATAAATTCCTTAAACCCAATTAAATTAATAAAAGTCCCGTTTACATTTTTAGGTAGTTATATTTTACATTTTTAGGTAGTTATATGACGAATGCGCCAATTTTGAGTGATCTATTTTAGATCCTATGTTTCGATTGGAAGATCGATCAAGATATAATATATATATATTAATTAAAAAATTCTTAAAAAATTTAGAAAATATTTTGAAGTACGGTACAATTTCTATACGAAATTTTTTTATATGATTGATACGACCATCCCAAATACCTAACTTAATGGGTTTGCTAAATCTTAACGCAAACTCTCTACACAACAAAAAATCCTAACGCAACCTAACTATGCAAATATTTACATAAATCTTTTGAGTGTATCGCTGAAATTGTGTTATATAAAAATTCTATTTTTTTATTAATCGATAAAATTAATTTTTTATTTTAGATTAATAAAATAAATGATAAAAGAAATTAATCATTAAAAAATGCAAACGAGGCAGAACATTTTTTTTACTTATATCCAGGGATTGAAGTAAAAATTATCTAGTTACAACTGTTACATTTTAGTTTTAGGAGAGCATAAAGTAATAGCCGACGAAAAAATACATTGTTAGTTCAGTTAAATAAAATTGACATCCTAAAATACTAAATAACTAAATAAAAAGATAATAATAAGAAAAATAAATATTATTAACGTTAACGAAAACGTTTTAATCCCTAATTTTTAAACAAGTTTTTATTCATCAATTTGAATGGTTTCCTAAAAAAAAATATTGGATTGAATTAACTCCTTCAAGCTCGACGATTGAATAAAAATAGGTTATTATGATTTCGAATAAGCCGCTATGGTGAAATCGGTAGACACGCTGCTCTTAGGAAGCAGTGCTAGAGCATCTCGGTTCGAGTCCGAGTGGCGGCATGGCATCTTCTAAAAGAGTAAGTCCTATAATGAATTCAATTCCCGATTTCAATTCCTATAATTGAGGGACGCCCTTATTAATTTAATAATTTTTATGATATTTTCAACTTTAGAGCATATATTAACTCATATATCCTTTTCGATCGTTTCAATTGTAATTACAATTCATTTGATAATTTTATTAGTCGATGAAATCGTAGGACTAGATGATTCGTCAGAAAAGGGGATGATAGCTACTTTTTTCTGCATAACAGGATTATTAGTTACTCGTTGGATGTATTTGAGGCATTTACCATTAAGTGATTTATATGAATCATTAATTTTTCTTTCGTGGAGTTTTTCCTTTATTCATATTATTCCGTATTTTAAAAAACATAAAAACCATTTTAGCGCAATAACCGCGCCAAGTGCTATTTTTACTCAAGGTTTTGCAACTTCGGGTCTTTTAACTGAAATGCATCAATCCGCGATATTAGTACCCGCTCTCCAATCCCATTGGTTAATGATGCACGTAAGTATGATGGTATTGAGCTATGCAGCTCTTTTGTGTGGATCATTATTATCACTAGCTCTTCTAGTCATTACATTTCGAAAATTCATAAGGATTTTTAGTAAAAGCAATAATTTAGAAAATGAGTCAGTTTACTTTAGTGAGATTCAATATGTGAACGAAAGAAACAATGTCTTACGAAACACTTCTTTTATTTCGTCTCAAAATTATTACAGGTATCAATTGATTCAACAATTGGATCGTTGGAGTTATCGTATTATTAGTCTAGGGTTTATCCTTTTAACCGTAGGTATTCTTTCGGGAGCAGTATGGGCTAATGAAGCATGGGGATCATATTGGAATTGGGATCCAAAGGAGACTTGGGCATTTATTACTTGGACCATATTCGCTATTTATTTACATATTAGAACAAATAAAAATTTTGAAAGTGTAAATTCTGCAATTGTGGCCTCAATGGGCTTTCTTATAATTTGGATATGCTATTTTGGGGTTAATCTATTAGGAATAGGGTTGCATAGTTATGGTTCATTTACATTAACATCTAATTGAATAAAAGACTTGACGAATATAAACATAGGACGGCATACAGGTATATATACGAAAACTTCATGTAAACAATCAAGAACCATTTGAATCATTTCCATTACTTGATTCAAATGGTTCTCACAAATTCAAAAGATATCTAGTTATAATAGAATTCCAATTTATTTATTTTACTTAAAAGAATATAAAAGACTCATTTTTTTATTGTACAATCAACCATTTTTAAAATCATGGGATTTCAGTTTCATTTTTTGGTTTACTCACCAAAACTATCGAAAAAAATAATTGGATATAATAGCTTCGACCTTGTCAACTGATAATGATAAAACGAAATCGGGATAAACACCAATACCTATTACAGGTAAAAGGATAGAGATTGAAACAAATAATTCTCGCGGTCCAGAATCAAAAAAATAAGAGTTTGGGGCATTAAAAAGCTTGTATCCATAGAACATCTGGCGTAACATAGATAATGAATAAATAGGAGTTAATATCATTCCAATTGCCATTACAAAAGTAATTAATATTTTTGTCATTAAAAGATATTTTTGACTAGTAAGTATTCCAAAAAAAACTAACAATTCGGCAACAAAACCGCTCATGCCCGGTAATGCAAGAGAAGCCATTGATAAGATACTGAAAGTCGTGAATATTTTTGGAATTGCGATAGCCATTCCGCCCATTTCGTCGAGATAAACAAGACGTATTCTATCATAACTCGTTCCGGCCAAGAAAAAAAGCGCAGCGCCAATAAATCCGTGAGAGATTATTTGTAAAATGGCTCCGTTGAGTCCTGTATCGCTTATAGAACCAATTCCTATAATTATGAAACCCATATGAGATACAGAAGAGTAGGCTATTCTTTTTTTTAAATTACGCTGACCGGGAGATGTTGAAGCTGCATAGATTATTTGAATTGTGCCTACTATAATCAACCAGGGAGAGAATATAGAATGGGCGTGGGGTAATAATTCCATATTGATCCGAACCAATCCATACGCTCCCATTTTTAATAAGATTCCGGCTAAAAGCATACAAGTACTGTAATGTGCCTCTCCATGGGTGTCTGGTAACCATGTATGTAAGGGTATGATCGGTGATTTGACAGCAAAAGCAATAAGAAATCCAATATAGAATATTATTTCCAGTGCTACAGGATACGATTGATTAGCTGATGTTTCAAAATTTAATGTTGGTTCATTGGAACCATATAAACCAATACCCAAAACTCCCATTAATAAAAAAACGGAACTTCCTGCAGTGTACAAAATAAATTTTGTAGCTGAATACAAACGTTTCTTTCCCCCCCACATGGATAGAAGTAGATAAACTGGAATTAATTCTAACTCCCACATGATGAAAAAAAGTAAAAGGTCTCGAGAAGAAAATGGTCCTATTTGACCGCTATACATTGCTAACATCAGAAAATGGAATAGTCGGGAATCTCGAGTAATCGGCCGAGCCGCTAAAGTAGCTAAAGTTGTGATAAATCCTGTCAGTAAAATGGGTCCTATAGAAATTCCATCTATTCCCAATCTCCAGTAAAAATCAAAAAAATCGATCCATTTATAATCCTCTGTCAGTTGCATTAATGGATCATCCAATTGGAAACGATAACCGAATGCATAGGTTGTTAGAAGGAGTTCTATTATGCATATACCTATAGTATACCAACGCATTATCTTATTTCCTCTATGAGGGAGAAAGAAAATTAAGGAACCCGCGAATATTGGCAAAACTACAACTAGCGTTAACCAAGGAAAATTATTCATGGTAAAAACAAGATAAACTTGGACCAGAAAAACCCGTGCTCAAAATAAATAGTTTTTGAGCGCGGGTTTTTGTCGGTAAAGGTAAAAAAATCAAATGTATTCAAGTAGGGTTTTCTGGAACGTATTAATAAGCCAGACCCATACTTCGAGTTGTTTCATGCCATAAATAAACTCGAACACTCAAGAAATCTGTCGGACAGGCGGATTCACATCTCTTACAACCGACACAGTCCTCTGTTCTTGGAGCAGAAGCAATTTGCTTAGCTTTACACCCGTCCCAAGGTATCATTTCTAATACATCCGTTGGGCAGGCGCGCACGCATTGAGTACACCCTATACACGTATCATAAATCTTTACTGAATGTGACATTTGGATCTATAAATTTTTGAATGTCAGAAAGTTTCGATCTAGTAAACTTGTAAATGAATCATATATTTAGACACCAGATGAATCAATAATTTATCATAATTTTTCTAATCAATCTACTTCTGGATTGACTCATGCGATAGAGCCAAGATACTTTAATTTCTTACATTTTTGAAAACATGTATTATTACGTAATGTATGGTCATGGTAATTCTAATTTATGAATATTCGAATTTATATGATTAATACTACTTATTCAACAAATTCGATTGATTGATACGAGTTGATTTTCTGTTACGATAAATTGATGAAACAATAGCCGGGCCAATAGCTGCTTCAGCGGCTGCAATAGCTATAACAAAAATTGAGAAAATATTTCCTTTTAATTGGCGACTATCAAAAAAATCAGAAAATGTTACGAAATTCATATTAACCGCATTCAGTATAAGTTCAAGACACATAAGGGCTCTAACCATATTCCGGCTCGTGATCAATCCATAGATACCGATAGAAAATAAGTAGGCACTCAAAACAAGTACATGTTCGAGCATCATTGACCAACTCCTTATCAATTTCGATTCATTTCAATATGAACTGAACAACAATTCAACAGATTCAATTGACTAGAATAAAAAAAAGTACGGAACAAAGGCAGATTTTCTAGTGTTAATAGAATAGATTGAATAATTTCTATTTTAGACATAAACAATCTTTAATTAAAGGGAAATAAATGTAATGTAATAAAACCGAACAGAGTTTAATGTGCATTGCTAATTCTATAAATTTTTTACTGTCGCGCCACGGCAATTGCACCTATCAAAGCGGCTAAAAGAATTATCGAAACGAATTCAAATGGAAGAAAGAAATCTGTTGATAAATGAATTCCAATTTGTTGACTATTACTTATCAAATCTTGCTCTATAATCTGGTTTGATCTTGTAGTCCAAATAATTCCGTACCATGACGTATCCGTAATAATAATCATGAGTAAAACAAAAATACTTGTACAAACTGGCAAAGTAACCACATCCCCAATGGTCCAAAGATTCAAATCTTTGTAATATTCTGAACCATTCATGAACATCACAGCAAATACGATTAAAACATTTATAGCTCCCACGTAAATAAGGAGTTGTGCAGCAGCTACAAAATAAGAGTTTAATAGAATATAGAATAAGGATATACAAACAAGAACCAGTCCCAATGAAAAGGCAGAATAAATGGGGTTGGTAAATAATACCACCCCCATACCTCCTAGTATAAGAACCGATCCCAGAAAGACTAAAAGAAAATCATGTATTGGTCCGGGCAAATCCATTATATGTAAAATAAGAGATAAATAAATAGAAATGTTTTTCATGACCTTATTGAGACCCGACCAGAAAATTTTTTTTTTATGATTTTTGAGCAATTCCTAATTTAATCCTAAGTAAATAAATACTAAGGGATATGAATAAATGTGAGTACTATTATTGGACTAATTTCATTCTTTATCTGAAAGAGTCGTTCTAATTCTAAATGATATATTTTAAAACAATTATGGATATATTAATTAATGGATTTTCAATCCAAATTAAGACGCGTTTCTTACCAACCAATCAATAGTTGGTATTTGTAGTTATTGACCAAACAACACGAAAGAAACCTAAATTCCTTCTATATTAGTTATTAGTAAAGTAATTCTAAATTATTCGTTAATAAGAGATTTACTTATTTATTTGAGGCGAATTCAAAATTGTTCGAATTGTATAATCGTCAATTACTGACATTGGTAAACGACCCAAAGCAATTTGATTATAATTCAATTCGTGACGATCATAAGTAGAAAGTTCATATTCTTCAGTCATTGATAAACAATTCGTTGGACAATACTCAACGCAATTACCACAAAATATACAGACTCCGAAATCAATACTGTAATTAAGCAGCCGTTTCTTGCGAATATCGGTTTCCAATTTCCAATCAACAACGGGTAGATCTATAGGACATACACGAACGCATACTTCACAAGCAATACATTTATCAAATTCAAAATGGATTCGACCGCGGAAACGCTCCGCGGTGATTGATTTTTCATAAGGATATTGAATAGTTACGGGTAAACGATTTGCGTGGGATAAAGTAATCATGAAACTTTGACCAATGTACCTTGCAGCTCGTACTGTTTGTTGACCATAATTCATGAACCCAGTTACCATAGAGAACATATCGTTAATATATATATGAATAGTTTTATGTTTGTTTATTTCTCTTGTTTGAGACACGTTGTGAATATAGAATGTTACTTTACAGTGAAAAGAGTTGGAAAGAAGTTGTTAATAATAGATTACCGAGAGAAATAGGTAAAAGAAATTTCCATCCAAGATTCAATAGTTGGTCCATTCTTAGCCTCGGTAAAGTCCATCTTGTTGTGATAGGAATGAACAAGAACAAATAAGTTTTAGCTAATGTAATAAAGATACCAATTATCGCTCCAAAAACTCCACATGTTTTATTTATTTCAAAAAGCTCAGAAACATATATGTCCGGAATAGATATATTCCAACCTCCCAAGTAAAGAACTGTTACAAATAATGAAGAAACCAATAGGTTTAGATAGGAAGCAACATAAAATAACCCAAATTTTATACCCGAGTATTCGGTTTGATAACCTGCTACTAACTCTTCTTCTGCTTCTGGTAAATCAAAAGGTAATCTCTCACATTCTGCTAGGGAAGAAATAATAAAAATGATAAACCCTATAGGCTGACGCCACAAATTCCATCCCCAAAAACCATATTTTGATTGCGCCTCAACAATATCAATTGTACTTGAACTGTTAGATAATTATAGTCGGTGATACCATCACTGTTACCATCGCTATTACAGAACCGTACATGAGATTTTCACCTCATACGGCTCCTTGAAGGCCAGAAATAAATATAGGGACCGCGTCAGTATTCTTTTTTGAATCTTGATATGTTTGTAGGATGGATAACTATCGGCCGGTCCCAAATTAGACCAATTGAATTCTGTCTGTTATAATTATTTTAATTCAAAATTAAATAAAAAAAGTACTTCTGAATTGATCTCATCCTTTCTTTAATTTAATAATTTCAATAATAATTTCAATTCTTCTTTGTTCAGTAATAACTTAACTGTTCAATAAAATACTTCTTGTAAAAATATCAATAACCCGTTGGTTTCACGTACGAAAAAAAAATTCTATATTAATTAATGAATTATGACACAAATTATATATCTATTAATATGTATATGGGAAAGAATAAAAGTAACAAAGAATAAATAAAGTATATCTTTTTTTTTTTTTTTCGTTCCTATTCTTCTTTCTATTTCTGAGAAAAAGAGGGCTTTCAAAATAAAGTAAAGGATTATTTCGTTTCGAATAGTTATTTATTAAATCGGTGGATAGGAGTATACTCTGGATTGGAATCGTGTCATGGGGAGTACTGCCTGATCATTTCTACCAACTTCAAGCCCCAATTAGTATTCTTTGTTTGTATATTATGTAAAAATGTCCTTTTGGAGAATTTACATAATCTCCATTACTAATCCTTTACATATGTTCGTGTTTCTAACCATCCACTCGTTTTTGCTCAATCCCCCGTTATGCTAATACATAAAAATGATAGTGAAAACTCAATACGGTTGATCTTTTGAACCCGCTTCAAGTCAGGATGACTAATCAACCAATCTTGGGGGAAACGGTCTCTTCTGTTTATTTCCGCTTAACTCTCTAACTCTTATACATAGAAAATGAGAATCAATCTTTTTACTGCGAATTTATATATAAGCTGTTTTCTTTCACTCATATAACTATTTGATTTAGTTCATCAACCCGAATAATGAATAAAAAAAAAAATTAAGATATCTACTCAATCCATTCCAACCCTTTCCTTGAAAGGAAGGAATAGAGAAAAGTTTATGTCTATGTATCAACGAATCGCACGTAGAGATATTGATAACACACATAAAGTTAATGGTATTTCATAACTAATCGATTGAGCAGCAGCTCGTAGACCGCCTAAAAAGGAATATTTATTATTTGACCCGTATCCCGACATAAGAAGTCCAATTGGAGCAATACTGGAAATGGCAATCCATAAAAAAACACCGATATTGAGATCCGCTAAAACAAGGTGATATCCAAAAGGAACTACTGAATAGCTTACTAAAATTGATATGACTGCTATGGATGGCCCGATACTGAATAAACGAGTATCCCCCCTAGATGGAAAAAGATTTTCTTTGAAAAGTAGTTTTGTCCCATCTGCTAGAGCTTGAAGAACTCCCAAAGGGCCGGCGTATTCAGGTCCAATACGTTGTTGTATCCCTGCCGATATTTCTCTTTCTAACCATACAATTACCAGTACGCCTATTGTGATTCCCACTACAAGAGTCAAAATAGGAACAAGAACCCATAGAATTCCATAAACCTCTTTAAAAAATTCTAATCTAGAAAAAGAATCGATATCTTGTACTTCCGGTGTATCAATTATCATTTCAACGATCAACTTCTCCCATAATGATATCTATACTACCTAGTATCGTCATAATATCAGCCAATTTCATTCTTTTAACTAACCGCGGAAGAATTTGCAAATTGATAAAACCCGGCGGGCGGATTTTCCATCTCCAAGGAAAACCACCCTGATCCCCTATGAGAAAAATTCCCAATTCTCCCTTTGGGGCTTCTACTCTCACATAAAGTTCTTGTTTCGGCAATTCAAATGTAGGAGACGGCTTTTTACTAATAAATCGATATTCAAAATCATTCCATTCCGGATTCCTTTCTCTATCAAAGTATCGTATTTCTAAATTCTCATAGGGTCCCCCTGGAATTCCTTCCAGGGCCTGTTGAATAATTTTTACGGATTCTATCATTTCACCAATTCGGACTAGATAACGAGCCAATGAATCTCCTTCTTTTTGCCACTGTACTTCCCAATCAAATTCGTCGTAACATTCATAATGATCAACTTTACGAAGATCCCATTGTATTCCGGAAGCTCGCAGCATTGGTCCCGATAAACCCCAATTTATTACTTCCTCTCTACCAATAATGCCTACTCCCTCGACTCGTTCTAAAAAAATAGGATTTCGTGTAATAAGTTTTTGATATTCAGCAACTCTTGTTAAAAAATAATCGCAGAAATCCAAACATTTATCTATCCAGCCATGAGGTAGATCGGCCGCTACTCCTCCGATACGAAAATAATTATGCATCATTCTCATACCGGTGGCAGCTTCGAATAGATCATATACTAATTCTCTTTCTCTGAAAATATAGAAAAAGGGAGTTTGTGCACCAATATCCGCCATAAAAGGACCGAGCCATAACAGATGAGAAGCTATACGACTCAACTCCAACATAATTATTCTGATATAGCTGGCTCTTTTAGGTACTTGAATATTTCCCAACTGTTCCGGTCCGTTTACAGTTATTGCTTCTGTGAACATAGTAGCTAAATAATCCCACCGTGTTACATAAGGCAAATATTGTATAATTGTTCGATTTTCCGCAATTTTTTCCATTCCTCGGTGTAAATAACCCAATATTGGTTCACAGTCAATAACATCTTCACCATCTAGAGTAATGATGAGTCGAAGAACACCATGCATTGATGGGTGGTGGGGGCCCATATTGACTATCATGAGGTCTTTTCTTGTAGCCGGTATATTCATAGGTTTTTCCTCGATTCATTCTTTCATGAATTGCTGAAAACGAAAAAAAGTTCATTAAAATTCAAGATCTAATAAATCAAATAATTCAAAATGCCTTTATAAAACTAAAATTAACGAGTTTTTGACTCCCGAATATCCAACCGATTAATTAATTCTTTATAACATATTCTATTTTTCTTTGACAAATAAGACAGTAATCGTTGGCGTTTTCCCAGAATTTTACGTAAACCTCTCTGAGATAAATAGTCTTTTTTGTGTAATTGTAAATGTGAAGTAAGTCTTCGTATCCTATTGGTGAAACTAACTATTTGAAATTCAACAGATCCTCTGTTTTCGTCTTTTTCTTCTTGTGAAATAACTGAGATGAATGAATTTTTTACCATAAACTGAAATCTTCTCTCCCCCCCTCTTTTTATTTTAAGATATTTTTTATTGATAGATATCTTTATTGATCAGTAATAATAATGCCCCTAATTTTTATTTGCTATATACAAAAATTTGTATTTCGTTATTAATTTCTAATTTTTTTAATTTAATAAAACTTACTCAATCCTATTTTCATTTTAAAATTGGATTTGAAAGGGGATAAAAAAGTATGGTTGGTTTCTTCACTCACAAAAGATAAAAGTTTAGACCTAAAATAATAAAATTTTGTTCATTCTAGATCTAATTGATATGTCATTGAATTAGTATCATGTATCAGAATGGAATGTAAGACAATGTATGCGTGCATCTCTTTGTCGTCATAGACCAGATATGGTATGGGAAATATAGGAAAAATGTACTATTAATGAATTTTCAATCGCGGATACATATGTATCCTTACCATACTGAAACAACTGCCATTATTCGTATTAAACCAATAACGATTCATACAAGCTAAATCTTCTAATCGATAATTGGGCCAAAGAAATAGCTTTAATTTTATAAGTTTTTTTTTATATTTTTTGCTTTTATCCACAACTTGACTGTTTACCTCATTCCCATTACAAAAAGATGCCTTTCTATGTCTATTCTTAGAATTTAAACAAATTAGAATTCGCAATTCTCTACGACGTCTAGGCGATAAAATATTTTCAGGAACAAACAAATCATAATTTTTTTTATATCTATTTCCCGTCATCTTTTGATGTTTTGTAATGACTTCATCAGAATTCTTATCAACATGTTTTTTTTCTCGGTATCTTTGATTTATTTGATGTTTACTTTTATGAACTAATGAAATACCGAGGGTTTGATACATAATAAATTTTCCATCATTTTTTATAGCTAGACGAATTGGTTCAATAATCAAAAATCCCCTTTTAATAAATTCTGTAAGAGTTACATCTTTCTGAATCGTCAAAATATCCAGACTCATTTCGCCCCTTTGAATAGAGGATATAGTAATTTCTCTTGGATTTATCAGTCTAAGCAGGAGACAATATACGTTGATGTTATTGATTATTTTTTTATTTAAAGAATCATCCCATCTCAATTGAAAATACAAATACCTTTTTAGGAAGAAATCAAACTCCGCTTTTGTATTGATCTTGTATTGCTTTTTATTTCTATGTTTTTTCATGTCCGATCCCGTATAATCTTCTTCAACATCTTTTTCTTGGTTTGAAAGAGCTGATTTAAGATCTGCTTGGCCCGTGGATTCTTTTTCTCCTTGATTTCGGTTTTCTAATTCAAGAGATTTTTTTTCATTCGACGATATTGATATAAAAGGATCTCTTTTTTTATTTCCAGTGATGCTTTTGTTTTCACTAGCATTTTTTTTTATATTAGAATTAAAAAGTAGTAATTTAATTGGTATAACCCACGGTTTCATTTTATACGTATTATAAAGTCTCACAAATTCTGGCAAGAACCAAAGTTCCAGATTTGATATGGGACGACTTAGTATTTCTTCATTCATTCCCATCCAATCCAAAAGGGGTTTTTGATTGGATAGGTTGATTTTTTGATCTTGCTGAAGTGTGAGATAAAAAAGACTCTTATTATTGATTTTATCAATTATTTGATACTTATTAACCCTAGTCTTAGTATATTTATTACTGTTAGTGTCAGTATCGATATTGATCCAGGCCTCAATATCGACCTTCGTTTTAAGACAAAAATCGAGAATTCTCCAATCAAAAAATTTTCTATCCGTATTTTTATCCATATCTCGAATATCATCTTCTACCATTTCTACCATATTAAATGATTTTTGTTTATGTGTGTTGTAATTATAAAAAATATCTTGGTTCGTTTTTACTTGTAATGGTGATCCATAAATTGAAGAGTACTTCTTAGTTTCAGAATTTATAGATTTATATGCTAAAAGATCATATCTATATTGTTTTTTAAAATTATCCTTTTGATTCAATAATAAATCCGTTTCAATTTTTGTTTTTTTTTCGTAGTGAATTAATTCATCTTTTTCATATAAATCACACAAATCTTTATATAAATCTTTATTTGGAGCTATACAGTTCAATATATTTCGCCATTTTTGTGGTACTACTCTAGACCATTTAATTTGAGATACATCACATTGATATTGATAATGACTCCTTAACCAATTTGTCCATTGATTCATTCCAGAATTGCGAAGATTCTTAGGTCTTAATTCGGAATGAAATAGTTCTTGTCTTACAACAAAAAAATCCTTTATTTCATTCTTAAGAAAAAGGGGGGTTCCATTATATTGAAATACGGATTTCAATTTCTCTAACTTAATAAGTTTGGTTTGTGATAATTTGTAAAATACATATGCTTGTGAAAAGTAAGATAAGTCAAAAAAAGTCTTTGAATTAAGACTAATATTAGTATTAGAAAGTGACTCTTTTATAATCGAAATAAATTTAATTAAACTTTGATTTGTTTTATTAATTCTTTCTTGATTTGCTTCATTACTGTTAATGTTTTTATTAATAATTTTTTTTGTTGATTCAAGAAAAAGTTGTGTATTGATACTAGGAATATTAATCATAGATAGAAAGATATCTATGTATATCTTTTCAATGAAAAATATTATAAAATAATGGGATTTACGGATTAATCGAGCAGTTCTTCTTTTTAATATCTGCCAAATATTTTTTTGTGATTCCAATCTTTTATCATCATAACTTATTTTGTTAGAACTCAAATTTCTATTTGAAGTTATAAATCCCTTTTTCTTGTCTTTTGTAATTTTTTCTATTTGATTTATGATGGTGTTTATTCTATCAGTCAGATCTTGCATTTTTTTTTCTGTTAATGAATAATTTGTCCAATCCTGAGATCTAATTTGAATGGACGATTCCTGAATCATCCGATTACTGATTATTGAATCTTTTTTAATTTCACTCAATTCATATACTTCTATTTCTCTCAATCCAAATAATATAATTGGGTTTATTTTTGAGAGTTCTTTTATTATTTCTTTTATAAACAGAATGTTTTTAATGATCCATTTTTTTGGTTTTTTTGAGACATTTAGAAACAATTTTGTTTGTTCTTTTAAAATTCCTAGAATTATAAAACATTTCTTTTGCAATTTTTTAATTTTTTTTTTGAGTTCTTTTAAAATCGGTTCAAAAAATGAAAGTTTTTTTCTGGGAGAACCAAAAGGTAGTTCAGCTTCCATTCCAAAAATTGTTAAAAAACAAAAATCATTTTTTTGACCTTGCTTTTTCATTGGATCGTTATAAGGGGCTCGTAACTTAGATCTGTGCCAAGGTTTAAGACGAAAAGGAAATAGGATCTTGATCTGAATGCCGTCTGTTAACCAGTTTTTTGGAAATTCTTTTTCTGATAATTGAACGCCGTTATAGGTACATTTAACATGCATTTCTCTATTCCAATCCTTTAAGTCCTCATACCATTCCGGAAATTGAAATAATAGTATACGGACGATATTTTTAGCTATTATCAATGAAGGTAATATAATATATTTTCTAAGAATTGATTGGGTTACTAATAAAAAACCTCTCATTACTTGAGCAAGTAAAATACTATCCCAGGCTTCCGCTATTTGTATACGCACTTTCTCCTTTCTTTTGTCTTCTTCTTTTTTGTCCTCCTCTTTTTTTTTCGCGCTTTCTTTTGTCTTTTTCTCTGTATAATTCGAAATTGTGAATTCTGTGTTTTTCCACATCCAATTTCTAAAAATTTTTTTCATCCGTTCAGAAATATCAAAAAAAAAAAAAAAAGATTTGTCTATTCGGTCCAAAAAAAGAGGGGAATGCGCATTTGCTTCAAAGAGTTTCCAAGTAACTGTTTTACGTCTTTGAGCGCGCATGGAGCCTTTGATTATGTCTCGACGAAAATCCGATTGTTGGGAATAACGTATCAAAGCAACTTCGCCTGTTTGATCAGTATTATTAGTTTCTTTGGTATTAGTATAAGCATCAGTATTTTGTTGGTTATCAGTAAAAATCACTACACGTTTGGATTTTCTTGAACGAATCTGATGATCCTCTACCACAGTTTCTTCGGTTTCCCCCTCCTGTTGTTCAAAATCGTTGATTAATTTGTATGACCATCGAGGAACTTTTTTATTAATTTCTTTTATTCCAATAGATTTTTTTTTAATCATTTTATCGTTGGGAACAGTTCTAATTGCATCAAATAATAATTGTAAAATTTTGATTCGATCCTCTGAATCAATTCTTACTTGTTCGTGTTCTGTAACTAAAAAAAGTCTTTTAAAATTTAAATTTGATGTGTATTTTACAACCAATTCATT